ATGGATGGATTTTTTTCTTCAACAAAAGATTCACATCAAAGAGATATTTCATCTAGCAGGAAATCCCTATTTTTGAGTCCAAGAAATCTCGGATCAAACAAAGTGCGTGACATAGTAATGAATAGGGCTTGTATTTATTAAATATGCGTAGATAGCTATCTATTTATACGTTTCTATAGATATGTTAGATATGTTTCCTCCTTCATTTTTATTGCGGGTGAATTCGAGACCGCACATACCGCACTATAGCTAAATTGTTATTTTCTAGTCAATTTGCTATTCACGGAAAAATGGAGGCACGGCAATTTACTGAGAATTTGCTATCGGGATCATATCATATAGGGGTAAGATGGGCGATTAGCTATTTGTATAAGCATTTCTGCTCTGGGGTTTCCATCGACTTTTAGTTGGAAACAGAATGCAAATTGGTTTATTGAAAATAATTAATACGGGTTAGTTTAGTTAACTATCAATATATCAATTTTATATATTATTAGTATTAGATTATATAATATTCTATAATAGAATATATAATAGAATAGGGATTCTATAATAGGGATTAGGAGAATCTAAAATTTGCAATTCAAATACAAGAATCATTCATCAATTTCAAGTTACATTTCATAGTTAATGGTTCCAATTTGCCCCGAATTATGACTTTGGTGACGGAAAAATCACATTAAGTTTTTTTCAATATCAAAAAGTTTTTGTATATTTATGTTTTGAGATACTATCCATATAAACATATAATCAAAGGAATGGAAAAACGATGGGTTTATTTCGGGCAAGGGATTAAAGAAAATGGGATTCGAAATGAAAAATCCAAGTGAAATAAAAAAGAAAGAAATTAAGTAATCCCACATCCCATCCAAAGAAAGAGAGACTATTCTCATCTATTTCGTAAGGTATTATTTTGGTTTGGCGACATGGCCGAGCGGTAAGGCGGGGGACTGCAAATCCTTTTTCCCCAGTTCAAATCCGGGTGTCGCCTGATCAACAAAAAGGAGAAAATCTTGTATTTGATTTGGCTGATATAACTCGATTCGTTTTTCTCCAGCAGAAGCAAACGTAGGAAAAGGCCTTTGGATACTTGCTTGATTCTAAACATCTGGAAGTTCCGTTTTCTAAACACAAAGTGCTAGAAATGCTTGCCTTTAGGATTCTTGGTAAGATTCCCCGAAAGATTCGAGTAGTGGAATGATAAAAAATTTCATATAGGGATTTCCTGATTCCATTGCACTACGTAATGGGGTCTTTCATTAATGGTTCTTGAATTCAAGTCGATAGCCTGATGGAAAATTGACTTTTTTTGATAGATCAGATGCACTACACCTAGAAAAAATGCAAAAAGAAAGAATGAATTTCTTTTCAATAAACCAAAATCACGAATGAATAAGTGATCCTCAGGTTGATCCCGGAGATAAATATTAGACAGTAATGATTAGATGAAACGGGAAACAGAGGGATGGAGTAGATCGTTATCTACTCCTGAATCTAAATTCATTTTGAGGGCTTTTCTCGAATTTTTTACCTAATACCTAATCTAATTAAAATAGATCAAATAAAAGACAAGAAAAGAAAGAATAGCTTTTCTCCATCTTATCTTAAGATTCCGCGGATTCCACCTGATATTTCCAAACGTGTGACTGCGTATTTTTTTATGCTTACCCCCTTACGATTCCACTAGAAAAAGAGTATCACTTGTTGGAAGCGGATTTATTAGAGCCTTTCATCAACGACGTTAGGTTATAATCCCCCTTTTTTTTGACTATGCGCCAGTGATCCCACTATTATTAGTGAACACTAGTGGAGTATCTTTCATAGAGACAGGAGACATAATTTACATGGATATAGTAAGTCTTGCTTGGGCTGCTTTAATGGTCGTCTTTACTTTTTCTCTGTCCCTCGTAGTATGGGGGCGAAGTGGACTCTAAAGGCACTACTAATTGATTGACGTGAAGAATCAAGCTGTATGGATTGTTTTTGTTTTATAGACACACTTTTTGATTTTAAAGCCCTTTCTTTTTTTTTTGATGTATATATATTTTATATATACATATAATATAAAGATATAAAGTATATAATATACAACTTCTTCCATTACAATAAGCATAATTTGGAGTATGCTAGCTAGTATGGTAGAAAGATGCTTTCTACCATACTATCGGATCTCATATAATAGTATCCCGCTAATTCGCATTCCACTTACGACGCAAAATTCCAATTAATCCTTTTGATTGCTTCGATTTCTTCGATTTTTTCGATTTTTTGAATAGGCGCCTCAAAAAAACAATAAAGTTTCATTCAACTTAATCACTTTGACTGACGGTTTTTACATATATTATAAGTAAAAAGGCAGTAGGAACTAGAATGAAGAGTGCAGTAGCAATAAATGCGAGAATATTGACTTCCATAATCTCAGTGTTTTTTATTAGGCAATAATTCGGGATTTAATCCCATAGAGATGAGCAAATTTTCACCCCGAGAATTCAATGGGCTAAATTCAACCTTGATGATATTGAATCAGATCAATATCATGAATAAAATATCTGAGCTATCAAATTAATTCATCGTTCAAAATGGAATAGTATACCACAGGAAGATCTTTTTTTTAGCCATACCAAATTCAAAATCGTATTCATGATCCAATTCACATGATTCAATTCAATCGACTTCCTTTCTCTTTTGTATTCGTTTTTATTTTTTTCTTATTTATTTCTCCTTTCTTTCTTGTTTTTCTATAAATTAGACCGCATTCCTTGTAGATTCATCTGATGAATATGATGAAGTAGTATTTGAATACTCTTTACGCTTCATTTTCGTTGGTTACAAACAAACCAACTCAAACAAACAATAGAAGCTAAATAAAAAAGAAGAAGGCCTTAACTACGTTTTTTAACGATCTAATTTGCGTGAAAAACAAATCAAACAAGTATCCGAAAAAAGTCCTAGTCTTATTATACTACTACTAAGATATAAAAATACTAAGATATAAAAAAGATTGAATATTCTAGCAACGTTCACTATGTATAGTCTGTCTTCGACAGCACTTCTCTTAAAAAAAATGCATTCTCTCTAAAAAGAGTTTTGATCTTTTTTTTCATGTTATTGGCTTTTATTTGATTGATTTTATTCCGTCGGGACTGACGGGGCTCGAACCCGCAGCTTCCGCCTTGACAGGGCGGTGCTCTAACCAATTGAACTACAATCCCCATGAAATCAAGCTATCGAGTATACATATATATATATATATATATATATACTTGCATCGAAACTAAACGATTTCAATTTTGATTCGAATCTCGGTTTTATAAGGATCACCGAGGCACGAGGGATATACTGATATATCGATACTTTATCGAGAGCGACACATAACATATTATTAGTTCAGTACTGTCCAAATGGAATGAAAACCCATCTTTATCGTTACAAAAAAAGTCTTTTCTTGATTCGGTTTTTATTTTTTATTATAGGTTATTATTATATATAAGATATAAGACTATTTTGAAAATCCTAAATTGAGATTAGAGTTGTTAGCAAAATAGGAATTTTTGCTAACAAAAAAATGGAACAGAGCAATTCAAGCGGTAAGGACATATCCGAATTTTTTTTATTCGTTAATATCCGTCATTTTTGAAGAACAAAGAAAAAGTCTATATCATTTCATGGCGGATCAGGGAATTCTTGGGCCGAGCTGGATTTGAACCAGCGTAGACATATTGCCAACGAATTTACAGTCCGTCCCCATTAACCGCTCGGGCATCGACCCAGGAAGAAGCCATTCTAGGCTTAGTTAGAAGCCTAGAATGGCTTCTTTTCGTAGTAACCTACCCCCAGGGGAAGTCGAATCCCCGCCGCCTCCTTGAAAGAGAGATGTCCTGAACCACTAGACGATGGGGGCATACTTGCCCAACCGCCATCATATTATACGATACGATGATTATCATATGATAAGTTTTTTTATATTGTCAATATAACGGAAGAGTCTGATTACACTCGAAAGGTCTTTCCCTCTTTCATATAATTTCTCAAAAATTTTTATTAAAGAATTTTTTTGATTCGTCGGACAAGTTGCACCTTTTTATCATATGATTCAATCAAATATCTTTCATATTTGTTCATTTTGAAGATCATATCAATCAAATTCATTATTGATTTATTAGAATATCTATTTAATAGAATAGAAATAGAGAAGTCAATTTCAGTCTTGAAACAATTCATTCCAGTTTTCTTTTTTTATTTCTCAACCTGTATGTTCAACCTATATCCTAGAATAATATCTAAATAAATCCAATTTTTCGTTCTGGAATCAACCCTCAACCCTATCCATTCGGAGTCTATTGCTGAGTCTAATGCATCTCTATTTTTTATATAAAAATAGATTTTTTCGATCTAATCTATAAATTATTTTAGATATATGACATGGAATCTTTATTTAGCATGTAATATTAATGAAATGGAATATATAATCTATAGAATATAAATTATACAAGATATCTCTATTCTATAGAGATATCTTGTATGTGCATATTAATTATTGATTCATGAATTGAGCCAAAGGAGCCCCTTTAACTCAGTGGTAGAGTAACGCCATGGTAAGGCGTAAGTCATCGGTTCAAATCCGATAAGGGGCTTTTTTCTTTCATCAAAAAACACCAGTATTTTTAAAACTCTATTCGAATAATATATTCGAACGTAAAAATAGCGATATTTATAGCATTTTGTTATTCTTAACATTTGTGTATTAGATTAGATAGAATGGACTTAGAATAAGTAATAAGATAAGTCGTCTTTTGAATTACTAAATATTCCTGCCTATTTTCGATTTGCCCTCACAATCTATTCTAATCGAAAATAGAAAAATAAAAAAAAAAGAAAAAAAAAAAAAAAAAAAGTAAGTAGACCTAACCTATTGATTCATGACTTTATCCACTATTCTGATATTCAAATTCGATAGAGATAAACTTGTAAAAGTGGATCTTTTTTATTTCATAGTTATT